TGAGTAAGAACCCTTGGAGTATCACTTATTCAATGACTGAATATAATGAAAAAAAAAAGACAAAGAAACGTTTATCCTTTAACCAAAATAAGTATAAACGAAAGAATCATTTTTTTTTTATCACTTCTAACTCTTTTTTCGGAGTCCGGCCACGAGGTCTGATAAGTATGAATCATAGTTCTAATATTTTGTAATCTATTATTCTGTGCTCCAGATACTAGCCTAGACTGAATATCCACCGAGCTAAAATCATCTTGCTCAAGATGACCGACTTCTTCTCTGTCGTATCCATAGGATCAATTATAACAAGTCACACACTCATATTCCGGAAATACAGAAAAAAATAAATTCCACGATCGAACTACCAAAAAAGAGTGGGCTAAAAAGCGGAGACCTACATACTTTACTTTTTATTGAAAAATAAGTTAGGGATTCTTGGGAATCTAATTCATTGAAATTCCGTCCAGTAAAATGGAAGAATTATAAATCTCCAAAATAATAGATAGGAATACCGCAAATAGACCCATCGCGACACCCATCAAAGGCGTAGTTCCCCACCCAGGAGCCACTTTACCATATTCCGAATTCAATGGTTTCAATAAATCCCCTACAATAGTGCGTCTTGGACCAGATCTAGAACTATCCTCAACGGTTTGTGTAGCCATAAATAATCCTATATTTTTTTTATTCAGTGAGATCTGTTGACTTTGTATACCATTCCGTTGTAAATAAATGATCTTATCATAGATCCATTGTGGTCTTGAAATTATATAATAATGGAAACAGCAACCCTAGTTGCCATCTCTATATCTGGTTTACTTGTAAGTTTTACTGGGTATGCCTTATATACTGCTTTTGGGCAACCCTCTCAACAACTAAGAGATCCATTCGAGGAACACGGGGACTAGTTGAAGTAATGAGCCTCACAATATTGTGAGGCTCATTACTTCAATTGAGAGAATGAGAAATCATTTCACCCTTTTAGTTGGAACTTTAGGCGGTTCGCGAAAAAAGATAGCGAAAAAAATTATTCCTAGAGTCGAGACTAAGAGGAATGTATAAACCAATGCTTCCATAGATTTGATTGCGGTTTACGATTATAGCTTCCATACCTGTTTAGTTGGGATCTTTTTCCGGATAAAAAAAAGACCAAGACAAGAGTCAAAAAAACGAAAAGTCAGCAATTCGAATTAAGATTTATCCGGTACCCTATCTATGTCAAATGAAAAAATAAAGGCAAAAAGGACCTGACCAATCTTGTATCAGACTGCTCTTTTTGTAGTTGGATCTCCAAGTTTTTGGAATGCCCCAAATTCTACTTGAGCATCCAAATCTGGGTCAATCCCAGCAAAGACATCTCTGAATAAGGTTCTAGCACCATGCCAAATGTGTCCGAAGAAGAAGAGCAAAGCAAACGAAGCATGCCCAAAAGTAAACCAACCCCTTGGACTGCTACGAAAAACCCCATCGGATTTCAAAGTAGCACGATCTAATTCAAAAATTTCACCCAATTGAGCACGTCTAGCATATTTTTTCACAGTCGCAGGATCACTATAACTGACTCCATTGAGTTCACCGCCATAGAACTCAACAGTTACACCGACTTGTTCAACACTATACTTCGATTCCGCTCTTCGAAAAGGAACATCGGCTCTAACAATTCCGTCTCCGTCTACCAAAACAACCGGAAATGTTTCAAAAAAAGTTGGCATACGGCGTACAAAAAGTTCGCGCCCTTCTTTATCTTTAAAAATAGGGTGTCCTAACCACCCAACAGCTATTCCATCCCCGTTGTCCATGGAACCCGCTCGGAATAATCCACCTTTTGCGGGATTATTACCGATGTAATCATAAAAAGCTAATTTTTCAGGAATTTTAGACCAAGCTTCTGATAAACTTTGATTTTCGGCTATCCCCGCACCAACTCTTCGATAGATTTCTTGCTGGAAGTATCCCTGATCCCATTGATAACGAGTGGGCCCAAATAATTCAATCGGGGTAGTTGCTGAACCATACCACATAGTTCCAGCAACAACAAAAGCTGCAAAAAAGACAGCAGCGATACTACTCGAAAGGACGGTTTCAATATTTCCCATACGTAATCCTTTGTATAGACGTTGGGGCGGACGAACACTAAGATGGAATAGGCCCGCTAATATGCCCAATGTACCTGCGGCAATATGATGAGAGGCTATTCCGCCCGGAACAAAAGGATCAAACCCTTCGACACCCCACGCAGGATTGACAGGTTGTACCCTTCCGGTTAATCCATAAGGATCGGATACCCATATTCCGGGGCCATACAATCCTGTTACATGAAATGCGCCAAAACCAAAGCAACCCAACCCTGCGAGAAATAAATGAATTCCAAAAATCTTCGGCAAATCCAAAGAAGGTTTTCCTGTACGTTCATCACAAAATATTTCTAGATCCCAATACACCCAATGCCAGATAGCTGCTAAGAAGCACAATCCAGAAAACACAATATGTGCTCCGGCCACACCTTCGTAACTCCAAATACCCGGATTTGTTATAGTCCCTCCTGTGATACTCCAACCCCCCCATGAATTGGTTATTCCTAAACGAGTCATGAAGGGTATAACGAACATACCTTGTCTCCACATTGGATCAAGAACAGGATCAGAGGGATCAAAAACTGCTAATTCGTATAAGGCCATTGAACCGGCCCAACCAGCAACTAGAGCTGTATGCATTATATGAACAGAAAGCAAACGACCGGGATCATTCAATACAACGGTATGAACACGATACCAAGGCAAACCCATGGAAATACCCCTTTATCAACGAAAAATAGACACTATGTAACTTTATTGCACTGAAAAAAACTATGCTATGGACCTCCCCTTTTGAGGGGATTCTCTTGGCGAAAGGATTAATATTTGGTCTATTCTTTTAGTAATAATGGAACAATTCTATTCGTAGGAACAAAAAGAAGCAGATCTATTCTATACTCGATAAGTACCAATACGCAATGGTGGATGGGAATTGATCCTATTTTATATGAGCGAATGTATACATATTTGTTCATCATTCAAAAGAGCTCTTCGGAAGAATTTTCCTTTATTCATTCTGTCTTCCTTTTTTAGGAACTTATTCAATCCATGTATAAAATATGCTAAAAGATAAAATCTGATAAAGGCCCATCTTTTTTATTAAGACAATAAACCCGTTGTTACGCTTCCACATCAAAGTGAGCTATAGTACTTAATTCTTTTTTCTTTGCTTTAATGCCTATTGGTGTTCCAAAAGTACCTTTTCGAAGTCCTGGAGAGGAAGATGCATCGTGGGTTGACGTATAGTGCGACTTGTCAGATATATTTGGTCATATGGTATTTCCCCGTTCTCTCCCCCGATCGAGATATCCTCTCTTTCGCCCAAGACAGATTGATTGAATTATCAAAAATTTGGAGCGTGAAGTACAATTAGAGTTATTTTTGGGGGGGTATCCAGATTAATATTATCAATTAGAATAATTTATGGTTTTCTTGGTTGTACTAATAAAATGAAGTATCCAGGCTCCGCTTAGAAAAAACTCAATTTGGAATCTATCTATTCTATGATTACTACTTATATCATATTCTATTTATAAATTTATAAATAGCATTGGTATAAAACGGTTAATCAATCAAGTAATATGATGAATACGTTGGTTGAATATTTGATTAAAAGCATGAAAAAAATTGAAAAAAAAAAAAAAAAAACGAAGTCGTAGCAAAAATACATGCTATTGGGGCATTTGTCCTATATGTGCAAATCCAAATCGGGCAGATCTTTACTCGGAGTAGAGCATAAACCTAAAAGAATTGAAGAAGACCATTCGGGAACAAGAAAATGACATCGCAATTTAAATTTGATCTCGATGAAACAATACATCAATGAAAAGTTAGTTCGATAAATTAAAAATTTAATGAATTGGTTTTTTATTTATTGAAATTTGTAGTATAGATAAACGACCGTGGGCCAAAGGACAAAACTCACCTTTCTTGAAAAAAGGAAGGGAAGAAAAAGCCCCTTCATTAGAAGTTAGAAAGAGTCCTCTAAAGAAGGCTAGAATCTAAACATTGATTCTTTTTTTCGTTATTTTTTTTTGAACCGTATGCATCAAAAGGTGCCCGTACGGTTCTTGAGGGATACAATTTTATCCTAATCAACCGACTTTATCGAGAAAGATTACTTTTTTTAGGCCAAGAGGTTGATAGCGAGATCTCGAATCAACTTATTGGTCTTATGGTATATCTCAGTATAGAGGATGATACCAAGGATCTGTATTTATTTATAAACTCTCCCGGTGGATGGGTAATACCCGGAGTAGCTATTTATGATACTATGCAATTTGTGCGACCAGATGTACAGACAATATGCATGGGATTAGCCGCTTCAATGGGATCTTTTATCCTGGTCGGCGGAGAAATTACCAAACGTCTAGCATTCCCTCACGCTCGGCGCCAATGAGTTTTTTTTTTTTTTTTGAGACAAAAAAGAAAACTATGCCTTCGCCATATAAAATATGAATATTAAGCAATAATAGCATGGCACTTTGAATTCGATATGAGAATTTTGTTTCTTGGTTTTTTTTTTTCTAAACCATTAGATTATGTATCGAAAGAGTAGTATGAGATAAAAGGCATTTCCGATTTTAGCTGATTTATCGGAGGCCTCTTTCAGCGTCACAAACTTTTTTGTTTTCACGACGGAAGGCTCTTAACAATATTTCTGTTATGAAAGAATACGAAATATTTATTTATATTTAATTTTTAAATAGGAAAAAAAAAAAGAAACTTTGGGATTGCTGAATAACAAACGAAATAATAAAGCAACGGAACCATCATAGTATTTAAAAATTACTAAAAAAAAGGAAGGGTGGTTATTGGATCATTTACTCCTCTGGGTCTCATAGATCCTCTATTTTCTTCGATGGAAGGTAAAAATGAATTCCATTGTGGAGCCGTATGCAATGCACAAAGGATGCCTGTACGGTTGTTAATCCTATCTTTTTTCTTATTTGACTCATCATGATCATGGGAGATAGATAAAACCTTTTATTAAATCATCAGGGTAATGATCCATCAACCTGCTAGTTCTTTTTATGAGGCACAAACGGGAGAATTTATCCTGGAAGCGGAAGAACTACTGAAGCTGCGCGAAACCATCACAAGGGTTTATGTACAAAGAACAGGCAAACCCTTATGGGTTGTATCCGAAGACATGGAAAGGGATGTTTTTATGTCAGCAACAGAAGCCCAAGCTCATGGAATTGTTGATCTTGTAGCGGTTGAATAAAAAATAGCAGGGATTTCACGCACAAATCCGAAATTTGAGATTTTATCTTCTTACCGGGGGTTAATTTATCCTCTTACTGGGGGTTAATATAATATTTTCTATTACTATTAATACTATTAATATAGAATATTAATATAGAAGTAATTCATAATCATCCGGTTAGGATTGATCTAAACCAACTCATTATGTATGCAATTCAACATGCCAACTATTAAACAACTTATTAGAAACACAAGACAGCCAATCAGAAATGTCACCAAATCGCCCGCCCTTCGGGGATGCCCTCAGCGTCGAGGAACATGTACTAGGGTGTATGTGCGACTCGTTCAGACCATGGACCGGGACAAAAGTACAAAAATTTTCCCGTATCAGTGATCAGTCCCAGTGAATAGGATAGAATGAATGGAAGAACTCCGTTCACTACCTAAAAAAAGATTTATCGTATCCTTTTTTTATCGTATCCTTTTATTGTGTATCAAATTTATGGTTTCTATTGGTGCAAATCCAATCACCTCAATTTTAGATGAGAAAGAATTTCCCATTGGTAACAAATGCTTATCCATTAAGCGGAGGAAATCCTATTTAACGGAAAGATTATGGCCTTATTCTTCCAAGAACGGACTAAGAGGGTCAGCTACCCCAACTAATCTTCATAATTAAATACCGTTACTGTATAGGTGGATCTCGTTGTGAAAGACCGATTACTAGCTAATTCATGGGTAGAGCCAAAGAGGGTGAACTGTACAAGTTAACAATAATATTGATGAAATAAAAGAAGGAGCTCCGGTGTATAGAGAGGACCTCACCGTTTAAGAAGTAACCATAGAAACGAAGGAACCCACTATTTCTTTATCCATTTCTATTTTTTTTTTATTTACTCTATGTTTGTTTTTTTTTTTGATACCTAATATCAATAAAATTTCGTATTTTAAAGTGATGAGAACAAAAAAAGAAATCGTGGTCGGGAAGGTTATAGTAGCAAAAGCCATTGGAATTTTTATTTTATACATTGGAAAAATACGTTTTGTTATTAATAGACTAGGAAAAGAGAAAGGAATAACTGAAAGAAAGGAAATCAATTAGTTATTCATCAAAGTTTCATTTATTCAATGACTAGAATTAAACGAGGATATATAGCTCGGCGACGTAGAACAAAAATTCGTTTATTTGCATCAAGCTTTCGAGGGGCTCATTCAAGACTTACTCGAACTATTACTCAACAGAAAATAAGAGCTTTGGCTTCAGCTTATCGGGATAGAGGTAGGCAAAAAAGAAATTTTCGACATTTGTGGATCGCTCGAATAAATGCAGTAATTCGATATAATAATAATAATAAGGTATACGACAGTTATAGTAGATTCATACACAATCTGTACAAGAGGCAGTTGCTTCTTAATCGTAAAATACTTGCCCAAATCGCTATATTAAATAGGAATTGTCTTTATATGATTTCCAATGAGATCATAAAATAAGAAGATTGGAAAGAATCCAGCGGAATGCTTAAAATGGAGTTTTCTGGAGAATGAACTCCAAGAAGGTAGAGTAGAAATTAGTATGATAAAATATTATAATATGATAAAGTGGTCAAAATGAGCAAATATGTTCAATAAAAAAAAAGATTTATTCTTCTTCCCCTATTCCTTTTTTTTCTTACGACACGACAATCAAATCGATATTTTCAGATTTTTCGAACAAAACATCAATCTGCGGTTGAGTTTGAATTATAATTTGAATTCAATTGAAGAGTAAGTCTATTTATTCTTGGTTCTAAGACCAATAGTTCTAGTGGTCGACTCGTTTGTTTCAAATTGTTTCTCATTATTAAGAAAAGGTAACAAAGATAAAATACGAGCTTGTTTTATGGCAATAGTAATTAAGCGTTGCTGTTTTAAGGTCAATCTATTTACCCGTCTAGATAATATTTTTCCTTGTTCACTAATAAATCGACTAATTAAACTCATGTTTCTATAATCAATTCGATCCCCCGATTGAATCGGGGGCAAACGCCTACGAAAAGATCGTTTGGATTTAAGAAGGAGTCGCTTGGATTTATCCATGGTTTGTTTATTCCTTATCCCGAAAATCCTATTTCGATCAGATCTAAAATGATTTAGAATTAAGAAATAGGATTTGGTTTGTTTATATTGAAATCTAAAATATGTCTAATATATGTAATTTTTCATCTTCCTTGGATTGAAAAAGGGTGACACACAGACGATCGGTTCGATCTATTTCTTTATCTCCCCATGAATCGTATGTTTGTAACAACGGGGACAGAATTTTCTCAATTCCAATCGACTAGGTGTATTGTGTCGATTCTTTTGAGTAATATATCTGGAAATCCCGATTGATTCCTTATTAACACCGTTTCGAACACAACGAGTACATTCCAAAATAACAGTTACTCGGGCATCTTTACCCTTGGCCATGAACCTCCCTTGGATTTTTGATTCACGCAACTCGTCCATTTTCCGATCCAAAATGAAGAAAAAAAGAAGAAAGAAAAAAAGAGAAGTTGGTAACTCGAAATAAAATTATGAAAGATTTCGTTGCAATCAAATATAGTAATACAATGATTTCTAAATTTAGAATCGCAGTACAGTTTTTCATTTAAGTATCTTGTATGATATTGTTGTCCTAGCCATCACATTTTCATTTCCGTTCTCACTCTTTTATTAATTCAATTCGAACCCGGCACCGAGTCCGAGTTTGACTGAGGTTGAATCCACTTTGATTCTTTCTCTTTTCTAACTTATTCTAAGTCTAAAAACTCTAAAAAAAAGAAGGGGAAGGAGATTAGTCACAGATATTTGATTGTTTTTCTAATCTTCTTCACCCCTTCCCAAGTCAATAACTAGAATGAAAAAAATGGAAATACCAACGCATCCGGGAATAAACGATTGATCTCTATTAATAGACCCGCTAAAGCCCCGAACCATAGAGTACTTACTACCGGTGCCACGGAGAGATATGTTTTTAGATCTCGCATTTTAAACCCTCCTACTTTATAGTAATTTGTAATACATAATGGTATTACATACCATCAGATGTATATATAGTTAATAACAGCTTGTATTGTCCGCGGAATTCCTAATTCAAATTGAACTGTACAACAGTTCAATTCGGTAGATATTCCCTTTTTTATTAAAAAAAATATGTCGCTTTCCGCCCGCCAAATATTCATTTTTCTTTACGGCGGATTTCATATTTATTATTTCATACGTATATAAGTCTTTTTATTATATTTTATATATGTTATATGATATGAGACAAAAAAGAAGAAATGGCAAGATAATTTGTGTATACCAATGGAGGAAATAAATAAAAAATGTGGAAAACAAGACAGGGATTCTCTACAATGACACTGTAGACCAATTGAAAGGGATGTAGCGCAGCTTGGTAGCGCGTTTGTTTTGGGTACAAAATGTCACGGGTTCAAATCCTGTCATCCCTACCTATTACTTATCTTCTGAACAGTAACGAGGAATCAATTGAGATCCATAAAAATTGAACAGACATATACAGAATCAATCCTTTTTTTTTTTTTTTATGATATTCTATAATGATAATATATGTATGCAAGATATATTAGGGTTGCATTTTGTTTGATAATAAAACGCTCTTAGTTCAGTTCGGTAGAACGTGGGTCTCCAAAACCCGATGTCGTAGGTTCAAATCCTACAGAGCGTGATTCGATTCTTGTTATTGTTAGATCTAAAATTATATTGAAATAATTGAACAGAAATCAAAATTTGACCTCCTACTTGCTTTATAGGAGGTCAATCAAAAAAAGAGCAGTTAATTAATCAAAGGTCCAACTGATCCCCACGTCTGTATTGTAAATATGCGGTCACAAATAATCCAGCCAAAGTAATAGGAATTAGACCTAATACGATTCCAAATAGAAAAACTTCAATCATTTCAATTTAGTTGAACGAGGAAAAGGAGAGGTAATATCTATCCTTAAAATATTAATCTGTATTGCCCATGAATCTCAATGACCAAGAATTGGAAATTGAAGTGACAAGGTAAAGAACTCTAGAATATATAGAATATATGGAATACCACGGAAATGTTTCTTTTTTAAATTGTGCATTCAATTAATTTCAATCAAATAAGTCGTATCTTGTTCAGACCGATAAATAGAGCTGAGGTTATAGTTAAAACTGCTAGTAGAAAACCGAAATAACTAGTGATAGTAGGCATGACGAGGCTAAATGAAATACGTTATTTTTATCCATATGTTTATAAAGCACTTCCCTAAGTTTCTATTTTTGAAAGATACGCGGATGGATAAGTAAAAATACCAATTGAAAGAATCAATTCAATTGAAAGTTTTTGATTCATCTATTATTATCATTATAGATGATACTAACAAAAATCTTGTGACATAGGTAACAAATCAATTCGGCATCTGTCTCTCTATCCCGCGATTCCGAATCAACGGATTCATTGGACAACTCAAGAGTTGTAAAAACTAATATTCTTATTATAAAGAATAATTTTTTTATTAAAAATTAATTTAATATATAAATCGATTAAATGGATTTAATTAGAAAGATAAAATATATAAAAAAATTTTGAATATTTAATAAAATAATAATAAATAAACTATGTTGTGTAACTTCATTCCAAAAATGAAATGTTCTTTGAATCGCTGAAGAATGAATGACCTTATAATGCCCTTTATTTTAATTTT